GTCTATCTCTTTATATATATATGGAAAGTTTAAAAATCATCATATAATAATCCAGAAATTGCAATAGAAAAGAAAAAAAAAAGGGGGGGTTTGTGATGATTTTTAAATCTTTTATACTAGGTAATCTAGTATCCTTATGCATGAAGATAATCAATTCGGCCGTTGTGGTCGGACTCTATTATGGATTTCTGACCACATTCTCCATAGGGCCCTCTTATCTCTTCCTTCTCCGAGCTCGCGTTATGGAAGAAGGAGAAGAAGGAACCGAGAAGAAAGTATCAGCAACAACCGGTTTTATTACGGGACAGCTCATGATGTTCATATCGATCTATTATGTGCCTCTGCATCTAGCATTGGGTAGACCTCATACAATAACTGTCCTAGCTCTACCGTATCTTTTGTTTCATTTCTTCTGGAACAATCACAAACACTTTTTTGATTATGGATCTACTAACAGAAATTCAATGCGTAATCTTAGCATTCAATGTGTATTCCTGAATAATCTCATTTTTCAATTATTCAACCATTTCATTTTAACAAGTTCAATGTTAGTCAGATTAGTCAACATTTATATGTTTCGATGCAACAACAAAATGTTATTTGTAACAAGTAGTTTTGTTGGTTGGTTAATTGGTCACATTTTATTCATGAAATGGGTTGGATTGGTATTAGTCTGGATACAGCAAAATAATTCTATTAGATCTAATGTACTTATTAGATCTAATAAGTACCTTGTGTCAGAATTGAGAAATTCTATGGCTCGAATCTTTAGTATTCTCTTATTTATTACCTGTGTCTACTATTTAGGCAGAATACCGTCACCCATTGTTACTAAGAAACTGAAAGAAACCTCAGAAACGGAAGAAAGGGGGGAAAGTGAGGAAGAAACAGATGTAGAAATAGAAGCAACTTCAGAAACGAAGGGGACTAAACAGGAACAAGAGGGATCCACCGAAGAAGATCCTTCTCCTTCCCTTTTTTCGGAAGAAAAGGAGGATCCGGACAAAATAGATGAAACGGAAGAGATCCGAGTGAATGGAAAGGAAAAAACAAAGGATGAATTCCACTTTAAAGAGACACGCTATAAAAATAGACCCGTTTATGAAACTTATTATCTGGATGTGGATAGAAATCAAGAAAATTCGAAGTTAGAAATATTTAAAGAAAAAAAAGAGAAAAATCTCCTCTGGTTTGAAAAACCTCTTGTGACTATTCTTTTTGACTCTAAAAGATGGAATCGTCCACTGAGGTATATAAAAAACGATCGGTTTGAAAATGCTGTAAGAAATGAAATGTCACAATATTTTTTTTATACATGTCAAAGTGATGGAAAAGAAAGAATATCTTTTACATACCCACCCAGCTTGTTAACTTTTTTGGAAATGATACAAAGAAAAATGTCTTTGTTCACAGCAGATAAACTATCTTCAGATGAATTATATACTAAATGGAGTTATACCAATGAACAAAAAAGAAAAAATTTAAACAAAAAAATGATAAATAGAATCAAAGCTCTAGACAAAATTTTAGATAGGGGATTCCTTGCTCTGAATATACTAGAAAAAAGAACTCGTTTTTGTAATGATAATACCAAAAAAGAATACTTACCTAAAATATATGATCCTTTCTTGAACGGACCCTATCGTGGACGAGTCAAATTTTTTTTTTCACCTTCAATCACAAGGGAAACTTCCCTAAAAAATTCCATAGACAGGGTTTGTATAAATAAGATTCATGGTATCTTTCTTATTATTCATTATCTAGAATTGGAACATAAAAAAAATCCATTTGATAGAAAATCATTAAAAAAAAAAATTGATTATTTCTTGAACTTAATCAATGAATTTACAGAAAAATCAACATCAAGTTTCAATTTTAAGGAGCTTTCGTTACTTCCCGAACACGAACAAGTAAAAATTAATTCAAAAGATCGAAAAAAAGATTATAAATTTGTATTTGATGCATTTATAACTGATCCTAACGATCAAAAAATTAGAAAAAAACTTATAGGAATAAAAGAAATCATTAAAAAAGTTCCTCGATGGCCATACAAATTAATCAACGATTTGGAACAACAGGAAGGAGAAGGCGAAGAAGGGGCGGCAGAGGATTATGAAATTCGTTCAAGAAAATCCAAACGTGTAGTGATTTTTACTGATAACCTACAAAATACTGATACCAAAGATACTGATAATAATGATCAACCAGACGAAGTGGCTTTGATACGTTATTCACAACAACCCGATTTTCGTCGAGACATAATCAAGGGTTCCATGCGCGCTCAAAGACGTAAAACAGTCATTTGTAAACCCTTTCAAGCAAATGTACACTCGTCCCTTTTTTTTGATAGAATAGACAAAGATTTTTTTTTTTCTTTTGATATTTCCGAGCTGATGAAAATGAAAATATTTTTTAAAAATTGGATATGGAAAAACACAGAGTTAAAAATTTCGGATTATACAGAGAAAAAGTCAAAAGACGGCGAGCAAAAAAAAGAAAAGGACAAAAGAGAAGAAGACAAAAGAAGAGAGAAAGCGCATATAGAAATAGCGGAAGCATGGGATAGTATTATATTTGCTCAAATAATAAGAGGTCTTTTGTTAGTAACCCAATCGATTTTTAGAAAAAATATTCTATTACCCTTCTTGATAATAGTTAAAAATATCGCCCGTATACTAGTATTTCAATTTCCCGAATGGTCGGAGGATTTAAGGGATTGGAATCGAGAAATACATGTTAAATGTACTTATAATGGCGTTCAATTATCAGAAACAGAATTTCCTAAAAACTGGCTAACAGACGGTATTCAAATAAAGATCTTATTTCCTTTTCGTCTGAAACCTTGGCACAAACCTAAGCTACAAGAAACTTATAACGATCCAGTGAAAGTTAAAAATAAAAGAAAAAAACAAAAAAATGATTTTTGTTTTTTAACGGTTTGGGGGATGGAAACTGAACTGCCTTTTGGCTCTCCCCGAAAACAACTTTCATTTTTTGAGCCTATTCTTAAAGAACTAAAAAAAAAAATTAAAACATTGAAAAAGAAGTGTTTTCTAGTTCTAAGAATTTTAAACGAAAAAACAAAAATTTTTCTAAATGTTTCAAAAGAAACAAAAAAAAGGTTTAGTAAAATCCTTCTATTTCTAAAAGAAAAAGAAATAGTAAATGAACTCACAAAAATAAACCCAATTCCATTATTTGGATTGAGAGAAATAGAAATATATCAATTAAGTGAAACTAAAAGAGAAAAAGATTCAATAATCAATAATCGGCTAATTCATGAATCGTTCAGTAAAATTCGATCTACGAACTGGACTAATTATTCCTTAACAAAAAAAAAAATAAAAAATCTGACTAATAAAACAAAGACAATCCTAAATCAAATAGAACAAAAAAAAAAAGACAAAAAAGACAAGAAAAAAGGATTTATAATCCCAGATATTAGTTCTAATAAAATGAGTTATGCTGATAAAAGATTAGAACCGCCAAAAAATATTTGGCAAATATTAAAAAGAAGAAATGCTCGACTAATTCGTAAATCACATTATTTTATAAAATTTTTTCTCATTGAAAGGATATACATAGATATCTTTTTATGGATTTTTAATATTTCCAATATCAATGCACAACTTTTTCATGAATCAACAAAAAAAAAAATTATTAAATATGTTTCCAATGATAAAGATATTTACAACAATGAAACAAATCAAGAAAGAATTTATAAAAAAAATCAAAGTATAATTCACTTTGTTTCGACTATAAAAAAGTCACTTTCTGATATTTTTAATAAAAGCACGCAGACTTTTTTTGACGTATCTTACTTATCACAAGCATATGTATTTTACAAATTATCACAACCCCCGGCCTTTAACTTGGATAAATTTAAATATGTTTTTCAATATAATGGAACGTCTTTTTTTCTTAAGAATGAAATAAAGGATTATTTTGTTGGAACACAGAAACTGTTTCATTACGAATTAAGACATAAGAGCCCTCGAAATTTTGGAATGAATCAATGGAAAAATGGGTTTTGGTTAAAGGGTCATTATCAATATGATTTATCTCCCATTAGATGGTCTAGATTAGTACCACAAAAATGGAGAAATAGAGTCAATCAACACCCAATAGACCAAAATAAACATTTAAAGAAACGTGATTCATATGAAAAAAACCCATTAATTCATTATGAAAAACAAAAAAATTTTGAAGCAGACTCATTACCAAATAAAAAAGAGAAGTTTAAAAAACTATATAGATATGATCTTTTATCCTATAAATTTATATCACCAAAATCTATTAATTATGAAGATAAGAGGAGCTCATCTATTTATGGATTACCATTACAAGTAAATAATAATAAAAAGTTTTTTTATAATTACAGCACACATAAACACAAATTTATTAATATGCTGGGGGGTATTCCTATCAATAATTATCTAGTCGAAGACGATATTATAAATAGGGAGAAAAATACGGATAGAAAATATTTTGATTGGACAATTCTCAATTTTTGTCTTAGAAAGAAAGTCGATATTGAGGCCTGGATCAATATTGATACTGACACCAATAATAATAAATATACTAAGACTAGTAAGACTCGGATGAATAATTATCAAATAATTGATAAAATCGATACGAAAGGTCTTTTTTATTTCACGATTCAGCAAAATAAAGAAATCAACCTATCCAATTCCAATCAAAAAAAATGGCTTTTTGATTGGATGGGAATGAATGAAGAAATACGAAGTTGTTCCATATCAAATCTGGAACTTTGGTTCTTCCCAGAATTTTTTATACTTTATAATGCGTATAAGATTAAACCGTGGGCCATACCAATCAAATTAATTCTTTTAAATTTTTATATAAATGAAAATGCTAGTGAAAATAAAAGCATCACTCGAAGGAAGAAAAGAGATATTGTTATATCAATATTTGTGAATGAAAAAAAATCTCTTGAATTAAAAAAACGAAATCAAGGAGAAAAAGAATCCGCAAGCCAAGCAGATTTTGAATCATCCCTCTCAAACCAAGAAAAAGATGTTGAAGAAGATTATGTGGGATCAGACATTAAAAAAGATACAAATAAAAAACAATACAGGAACAATACGGGAACAGAGTTTGATTTCTTCCTAAAAAGGTATTTGCGTTTTCAGTTGAGATGGGATGATGTTTTAAATCAAAAAACGATCAATAACATCAAAGTATATTGTCTCCTGCTGAGACTGATAAATCCAAGAGAAATTTCTATATCTTCTATTGAAAGGGGGGAAATGAGTCTGGATATTTTACTGATTCAGAAAGATTTAACTCTTACAGAATTGCTGAAAAAAGGAATATTGATTATCGAACCAGTTCGTCTGTCTATAAAAAATGAAGGACAATTTATTATGTATCAAATCATCGGTATTTCGTTGGTTCATAAGAGTAAACATGAAATAAATCAAAGGTATCGAGCAAAAAGCCCTATTGGTAAGAAAAATTCTGATGAATTCATTGCAAAACACCAAAAGATGTCTGTAAATAGAGACAACAATCATTATGATTTGTTTGTTCCGGAACATATTTTCTCTCCCAGACGTCGTAGAGAATTGAGAATAAGAATTTGTTTTAATTCTAGGAATAGAAATGATATGCCTAGAAATGCAGCGTTTTGTAATGGAAAGAAGGTAAACAGTCAAGTTTTGGATAAAAACAAAAGAGATACAAATAAACTAATTAAACTGAAATTTAAGTTCTTTCTTTGGCCGAATTATCGATTCGAAGATTTAGCTTGCATGAATCGCTATTGGTTTGATACCAATAATGGCAGTCGTTTCGGTCTGGTAAGGATACACACGTATCCGCGATTAAAAATTCGTTAATTACATAGTATATTTCTTTTTACTATATTTCATTTCCCGTAACATGGTCTATGAAAACAAAAAAATGCACACATGTATTGTCTTCCATTCTGATACATGATTAGTTCTAGACACGATCAAAAAAAAAACCTCTTATTTTCTTATTTTAATTCTTATTTTAATTTTAGGTCTTAATTTTTTTTTTTCTTTTGTGAGTACAGAAACCCATTTTTTTGTATACCCAGTCGAATCCTATTTTATTTGATAACATTGGGATTTTTTTTTTAAATAAAGATTTTTGTGTATACTGAATGAAAATGAATGGCATTATTATTATTATTGATCAATAAAACTACCTAGCAGTAAAAAGAGGGGGAAAGGTTTCCTTTTATGGTAAAAAATTCATTCATCTCTGTTATTTCGGTTATTTCGCAAGAAGAGAAAAAGGGGTCTATTGAATTTCAAATACTCAGCCTCACCAATAGGATACGAAAACTTTCTTCACACTTGGAATTGCACAGAAAAGACTATTTATCTCAGAGAGGCCTACGTAAAATTTTGGGAAAACGCCAACGATTGCTGTCTTATTTGTCAAAGAAAAATAGAATATGTTATAAAGAATTAATTAATCAGCTAGCTATTCGGGAATCAAAAACTCGTTAATTTGAAGAGACTTTTTGAATTATTTGATTTATTAGATTTTGAATTTTAATGAACTTATTTTCGTTTTCAGCAATTCATGAAAGAACGAATCGAGGAAAAACCTATGAATATACCAGCTCCCAGAAAAAACCTCATGATAGTAAATATGGGCCCCCACCACCCATCGATGCATGGCGTTCTTCGACTCATCGTTACTCTAGATGGTGAAGATGTTATTGACTGTGAACCAATATTGGGCTATTTACACCGAGGGATGGAAAAAATTGCGGAAAACCGAACAATTATACAATATTTGCCTTATGTAACGCGTTGGGATTATTTAGCTACTATGTTCACAGAAGCAATAACCGTAAACGGACCGGAGCAGTTGGGAAATATTCAAGTACCTAAAAGAGCCAGCTATATCAGAATAATTATGCTGGAGTTGAGTCGTATAGCTTCTCATCTGTTATGGCTCGGTCCTTTTATGGCAGATATTGGTGCACAGACGCCTTTCTTCTATATTTTACGAGAGAGAGAATTAATATATGATCTATTCGAAGCTGCCACCGGTATGAGAATGATGCATAATTTTTTTCGTATCGGAGGAGTAGCGGCTGATCTACCTCATGGCTGGATAGATAAATGTTTGGATTTTTGCGATTATTTTTTAACCGGAATTTCTGAATATCACAAACTTATTACACGAAATCCTATTTTTTTAGAACGAGTTGAAGGAGTAGGCATTATTGGTACAGAGGAAGTAATAAATTGGGGTTTATCAGGACCAATGCTGCGAGCTTCCGGAATACAATGGGATCTTCGTAAAGTTGATCATTATGAGTGTTACGACGAATTTGATTGGGAAGTACAGTGGCAAAAAGAAGGAGATTCATTAGCTCGTTATCTAGTCCGAATTGGTGAAATGACAGAATCCATAAAAATTATTCAACAGGCTCTGGAAGGAATTCCGGGGGGGCCGTATGAGAATTTAGAAATCCGATACTTTGATAGAGAAAGGAATCCCCAATGGAATGATTTTGAATATCGATTCATTAGTAAAAAACCTTCTCCTACGTTTGAATTGCCGAAACTAGAACTATATGTGAGAGTCGAAGCCCCAAAGGGGGAATTGGGAATTTTTCTGATAGGGGATCGGAGTGGTTTTCCTTGGCGATGGAAAATTCGACCACCGGGTTTTATCAATTTGCAAATTCTTCCCCAGTTAGTTAAAAGAATGAAATTGGCTGATATTATGACGATACTGGGTAGCATAGATATTATTATGGGAGAAGTTGATCGTTGAAATGATAATTGATACAACAGAAGTACAAGATATCAATTCTTTTTCTAGATTGGAATTTTTAAAAGAAGTCTATGGAGTTGTATGGGTCCTTATTCCTATTTTTACTCCTGTATTGGGTATCACAATAGGTGTATTGGTAATTGTATGGTTAGAAAGAGAAATATCCGCAGGGCTACAACAACGTATTGGACCTGAATACGCCGGTCCTTTGGGAGTTCTTCAAGCTCTAGCAGATGGGGCAAAACTACTTTTCAAAGAAAATATTCTTCCATCTAGAGGAGAAACTCGTTTATTCAGTCTCGGACCATCCGTAGCTGTCATATCCATTTTACTAAGTTATTCAGTAGTGCCTTTTGGCTATCGCCTTGTTTTAGCGGATCTCAATATCGGTGTTTTTTTATGGATTGCCGTTTCAAGTATTGCTCCCGTTGGACTTCTTATGTCGGGATACGGGTCAAATAATAAATATTCCTTTTTAGGTGGTCTACGAGCTGCTGCTCAATCGATTAGTTATGAAATACCGTTAACTTTATGTGTATTATCAATATCTCTACGTGTGATTCGTTGAAACAAAAATATGTCTCTATTCTTTCCTCTCTATTCTTTTCTTTCTAGGAAAGCGGTAGAATGAATTGAGTCGATATCGTCATTCTTTTATTCATTATTCGGATTGATGAACTAAATCAGATAGTTAGGTGAGTGAAAGAAAACGGCTTATATAAAAATTCGCAGTAAAAAGATTGAGTCTCATTTTCTATGTATAAGAGTTAGAGATTTGAGCGGAAATAAACATAAGCAGAAGATACCGTTTACCCCAAGATTGGTTGATTAGTCATCCTGACTTGAAGCGGGCTCAAAAGATCAACCTTATTGAGTTTTCACTATCGTTTGTATGTATTTTCATACATGTATTACCAGAACGGGTGATTGAACAAAAACGAGTGGATGGTTAGAAACACCAAGATACGCAAAGGATTAGTAACGGAAATTATGTAAATTATCCAAAACAAAAGGACTTTTCTGCATAAGATACAAAGAATACTAAATGGGGCTTTAAATTGGTAGAAATGATCAGGCAGTACTCCCCACGATTCCGATCCAGAGTATGCTCCTATCCGCCGATTAAATAAATGACTATTGGGAACGAAATAATCCTTTATTTCATTTTTATTTTGTAAGCCCCCCCTTTTTTTTTTTCAGAAATAGAAAAAAGAATAGGAATGAAAAAAAAAAAAAGCAAAATAGAAAGGAATACAAAAGTACAATAGAAAAAAAAAAAAAAAAAAAAAAATTATTCTTTCTTTCCTTTTATTTCCTATATGCCTATCGATACGATTCGTGTCATAATACATGAATTAACGTATAATTTTTTTTTTTAAGTGAAAACGGAGGGTTATTGATATTTTTACAAAACAAAAGGAGTATTTTATTGAAGACTCAAGTTATTACTCAACAAAGAAAAATGGAAATAATTATGGAAATTCTTAAATTAAATATAAATTAAATAAAATTAAATAGAATAAAATTAAATAAATTAAATAAAATTAAATAGATATTAAATTCAATTTAAATTTGAAAATATAAATTAAAATAAAGGAAATTAAAATAAAGGATGAGATCAATTCAGAAGTACTTTATTTTTTATTATAATTTATTATTTATTTTTTATTATAATTTATTATTATATAATAAATTTATTATTATATTTATTATATTTAACTTTTTATTATATTTATTATATTTAACTAATAAAAAATAATATTTATATTTAATATTTAATTAATAAATATTTAATTAATTATAAATATTTAATTAATTAATTAATAAATAATTAATAAATAATATTAAATAATATTTAATTAATATTTATTAATATTTAATTAATAATAAAAAGAACATAACAGACAGAATTCAATTGGTCTAATTCGGGGCCTTGCGTTTGATCTTATCGATCTTATAAACAAACATATCAAAATAAAACGACCTGGCCCTTAGATTTATTTATGGCCAACAAGGAGCCGTATGAGATGAAAATCTCATGTACGGTTCTGTAATAGCGGTGGGAACAGTGATGGTCTCACCGACTATGATTATCTAATAGTTCAAGTACAATTGATATAGTTGAGGCACAATCTAAATATGGTTTTTGGGGGTGGAATTTGTGGCGTCAACCTATAGGGTTTATCATTTTTCTAATTTCTTCCCTAGCAGAATGTGAGAGATTGCCTTTTGATTTACCAGAAGCGGAAGAAGAATTAGTGGCAGGTTATCAAACCGAATACTCGGGGATAAAATTTGGTTTTTTTTACGTTGCTTCCTATCTAAACCTATTAGTTTCTTCATTATTTGTAACAGTTCTTTACTTGGGAGGTTGGAATATCTCTATTCCATATATATTTGTTTCGGAACTTTTTGATTTTGAAATAAATCAACGATCTGGAGTTTTTGGGGCGACAATTGGTATCTTTATTACATTAGCTAAAACTTATTTGTTCTTGTTCATTCCTATCACAACAAGATGGACTTTACCTAGGCTAAGAATGGACCAACTGTTGAATCTTGGGTGGAAATTTCTTTTACCTATTTCTCTCGGGAATCTATTATTAACAACTTCTTTTCAACTCTTTTCACTCTAAAGGAATATTCTATATTCACAACTTGGCTCAAACAAGAGAAATAAACAAACATAAAATTATTCATATATTCACGATATGTTCCCTATATTAACTGGGTTCATGAATTATGGTCAACAAACGGTACGAGCAGCAAGGTACATTGGTCAAAGTTTCATGATTACCTTATCCCACGCGAATCGTTTACCTGTAACTATTCAATATCCTTATGAAAAATTAATAACTGCGGAGCGTTTCCGCGGTCGAATCCATTTTGAATTTGATAAATGTATTGCTTGTGAAGTATGCGTTCGTGTATGTCCTATGGATCTACCCGTCGTTGATTGGAAATTGGAACCCGATCTTCGCAAGAAACGATTGCTTAATTACAGTATTGATTTCGGAATCTGTATATTTTGTGGTAACTGCGTTGAGTATTGTCCAACAAATTGTTTATCCATGACTGAAGAATATGAACTTTCTACTTATGATCGTCACGAATTAAATTATAATCAAATTGCTTTGGGTCGTTTACCAATGTCAGTAATTGATGATTATACAATTCGAACTATTTTGAATTCTCCTTAAGTAAATCCTTCGATTAAAGAAAAGTTTCGAATTACTAAAGTTGAATTTTGATCTGAAGGAATGAGGTTTCTTTCGTTTTATTTGGTCAATACTTATACAAAAATTCGTTGGTTGGTAAGAATCAAGTCTTAATTTGGATTGAAAATCCATTAAATTAAATAGTATCTCTATAATTCTTTTGAAATACAGTTTCGGATTCGAACTATTCTTTCAGATAAAGAATGGAATTAGTCCACTACCAGTACCCACATTAATTCACATCCCTTAGGATTTAATTCAATTAGGAATTTATTATAAATCATAATAAATTTTTTCTGGTCGGGTCTCAATAAGGTCATGAAAAATATTTCGATTTTTTTATCTATTTTTTTACATATAATGGATTTGCCTGGACCAATACACGATTTTCTTTTAGTCTTTCTCGGGTCGGGTCTTCTATTAGGGGGTATTGGAGTAGTATTACTTATCAACCCAATTTATTCTGCCTTTTCGTTGGGACTGGTTCTTGTTTGTATATCCTTATTCTATATTCTATTAAACTCTTATTTTGTAGCTACTGCACAACTCCTTATTTACGTGGGGGCTATAAACGTTTTAATCATATTTGCTGTGATGTTCATGAATGGTTCAGAATATTACAAAGATTTTCATCTTTGGACCGTTGGGGGTGGGGTTACTTTGCTAGTTTGTACAAGTATTTTTGTTTTACTGATGACTACTATTACAGATACGTCATGGTACGGGATTATTTGGACTACAAGATCAAATCAGATTATAGAGCAAGATTTGATAAGTAATAGTCAACAAATTGGAATTCATTTATCAACAGATTTTTTTCTTCCATTTGAATTCATTTCAATAATTCTTTTAGCCGCTTTGATAGGTGCAATTGCTGTGGCGCGACAGTAAAAAATCTATAGAATTAGCAACAGGAATCCAAATGAAACTTCAGTCTATGTTATCACATCTATTTCTCTTCAAATATAATTAAAGATTTTTATGTTTAAAAAATAGAAATTCTTTTATTCGATGTATTACCAATATATTTCTTTGTTCCGTACTTTTTATATTCTAGTCAATTGAATCCGTTGAATCGTTGTTCCTATTATATTGAAATGAATCAAAATTGAATTGATAAGGAGTTGGTCAATGATGCTCGAACATGTGCTTGTTTTGAGTGCCTACTTATTTTCTATCGGTATCTTTGGGTTGATCACAAGCCGAAATATGGTTAGAGCCCTTATGTGTCTTGAACTTATACTGAATGCGGTTAATATAAATTTTGTAACTTTTTCTGATTTTTTTGATAGTCGCCAGTTAAAAGGAAATATTTTTTCAATTTTTGTTATAGCTATTGCAGCCGCTGAAGCAGCTATTGGACCAGCTATTGTTTCGTCAATTTATCGTAATAGAAAATCAACTCGTATTAATCAATCGAATTTGTTGAATAAGTAGTATTAATCATAGAAATTAGAATATTCATAAACTCAACTCGAATTAGCATGTATTATA